AATAAGTTTGATTCTTTATCGGATCATAAAAACCCACTTTCCGAAGAGCTCTTCCCTCTCTTCGGCATCGAACATCAATCGCAACAATTCGATAGACGGCTCATTGGGATAGATGTAGATAAACAATACCCCCCCTAGAAACGTATAGGAAGTTTTCTCCTCGTACGGCTCGAGAAAAAATGATTCGAAGTTTTCTCTATATTCTATATATAGAATATAGAATTCTAATGAATGATATAGAATTCTAATGAATGGCAAAAAGGTCCATAAATAAAATAAATTAGACTATGATTTCACTCGTTTTTTTCTTCGTCCCTCCTAAAAAAAAAAGCATTTGTACTCATAACTCAAGTTGTATAATTCTCAAAAATAGCTCAAAGGAAAATCTTTAGGCAATTTCATTTATTGAGTAGTCTTTAACCCCCTTTTTTGTTTGTCTCATTGAAAATCTATTTTGATTCTTTATTTTGATCCAGTTATTGAGACAATTAAAACGGTGTTTCCTTGTTTCGGGATCCTTTCTCTTTGTTTTAAATCATTGGGTTTAGACATTACTTCGGTGTTTCTCAATCTTTTCAAAATGGTAGCAACATACCCCTTTTGTGATTTCTTTCTACCAAAGAATCATACGAACGGTTGATTCTCGGGTGATACACTTTGGATCAAAAGAGTTTTCTCAATTCCAACAAATTTTCTTTTTAAATTGAAACTTGCTGAAATCGGATCCTTTCGATTTCTATATCGAAGATCTACTTACGAAGTTGTTTCAATTTATTGATTGGCATTAACCCTAGATCTTTGCCCCCGAGAAATGAATTAATACTTTCTACTCGAGCTCCATCATGTACTATGTTTATTTACATTACAACCCAACAAAAAAGAGGGGTTATAGTGCAACAATAGTGCAACAAATGATGTCGAGCCAAGAGCACTTTCATTCCTATATAAAATGGTGGATGTAAGACTAAGAATCCACACCGGATCGCATCCTTCAAGTCGCACGTTGCTTTCTACCACATCGTTTCAAACGAAGTTTTACCATAACATTCCTCTAATTTGTAACCCGTATGGAATTGATTCAATTGTGGAATCATGAATAGTCATTGGTTCAGCCGTCCATAGACATAGTAACCTATCCCTTTTTATTCTATACATAGATGATCCAAATTTTTCTGAAAAATATGATTTTCTAAAAAAAACAAATTAACAGAAATATCTAAGAGAAATATGGAAATACTAATATAAATAATACGAATAAATGCATTCTTTTTGAATCTTGTATCCTCAAGTGACTCGATAGGCTAGGGCTAGATTTAGATTGACATTGACCCAACTCTAACTTCTTCAAATATCAAAGATTCAACCCCCAAGGAATCAGTAAAAATCTTTCTAATTGAAAAAGTTTCCTATTTCTACATCATTATTTGAATAAAGTTTGACAGTAAATACTACATTTGATCATCAAAGAGAAATCTCTCTTTCTTTTCGAATTGATTCATCAATAATTTAAAGCAGATAACTAGATCGAACAAGAAATTCAATTTCTTTTTTTTTTTTTTGTGATATAGCTAAAAAAGACTGATGTAAGGTAAGAGTTAGGTCCTTTGAATTCTGATTTTATCAATCAGATGGACAAAAAGAGGGTTTTCATATCAGATAGACCGAACAACTGTTACTGTTATGGATATTCTATGTTAAAAATTTCCATTTTCACATTGAAGCAATTACAATTCTTTTTTACAAAAATCGAAAGACTGCTATCACTGAAATACAACGAAATCAAACAATACATACAGAGAAGCTAAGCATTTCCTCATTTATATGTATTTTCATATTTTGTTTAACCCGGGGTTAAGTAATCTTTCTGCAATTTTGTCATTCAAGTGAATAAAATGTATGAGTCACCCCCCGTCTCAATTGTTAGATTAGATAGATTTACAATTATTCATTAAAGCCAAACACCCAATCCCTAAAAAGTTCAAAAAAAAATACATTGGTTCCATATGTAACTTGATTCTTTGTTAATGTGATTCGAACAGACACAGAGATTTAAATTCATAAATATCTTTGGTTGCTGATTAAGGGCCATCTACTCCCCGAATTCGATGGAAATGATGATTCATAAATCTCAAAAAGATCTCTTTTTATGGAATATGAACTATCTCTTGTCTAGGGACAAAGACAAACAAGTCCAGATTACATCCTTGCTACTATTTATTATTTTACCCTAACCCAGCCTTAAGAGATGTAATCTCATTGAGTGAATTTAATTAGTTAGTACCAAGAGGCCCCCTCTTACTCTTATTTAGAATTCAGAGATCCGCAGAACATTAAGATTCATAATTTGGGATACCTCATTTAAGTTTAAGGGGTAGGGAAAAATAAATAGGAAAAATAGGCCTCTTCGCATTTTGATTCAAAATAAATCATTGAAAATTCAATATAGAGATGAGACCCTAGGTTTTTCTAAGTAACTAACTTCCTTCAATATGAAGGGATGGGCATATGATGAAAAGCCCGCACTACCCCTTTTGAATTCAAACTTTTGTGATCTATGTTACCATCTTACCTGGATCACAAACAGATTCAGTTACATTTGCGTGTCATTTGCACTCAATTCCATTCAGTTTGTTGTGAAAAAAAAAGATATGATTCTTCTCTGAATCATTAAAAAAAAAAAGAATCACATTCTATGACTAATATTATACCTTTAAACAGAAGGTTGTTTAAAAAAGAATCTTTATTCTGATAGAATGCTCTGGGACGGAAGGATTCGAACCTCCGAATAGCGGGACCAAAACCCGTTGCCTTACCACTTGGCGACGCCCCATTTAGATTTCGATTCGACACTAATAAAGACTAATGTTGGTGTTGCGTATTCGTCAATTCCAGTCCAAATATCTATAGAAAATCTTTTTCTAGACTAGATTAGATTCTTGCTAGAATTTTGACACGTGTAGATATAGAATTCAACTGAATTTATTGATCATTACATATAATTCAATTAAGATATTGTATGAAAGTATGATTTCTTCTATTCTCTTTTGAGAATTGGAGGATTTTTGATTGGGTGGGTTCAAAGAAAAAGAGGGGCTTTTTGTCTACCTTACTTCATTTTTCCTTATTTATATCAATAACTCAACCAAAATGCAATTATCTCCAAGAACAAAATGTCTGTTATGCTTAATATCTTTAGTTTGATCTATATCTGTCTTAATTCTACCCTTTATTCGACTAGTCTTTTCTTCGCCAAATTGCCCGAGGCCTATGCTTTTTTGAATCCTATCGTAGATGTTATGCCAGTCATACCTTTGTTCTTTTTTCTCTTAGCCTTTGTTTGGCAAGCTGCTGTAAGTTTTCGATAAAATCTTTAATACTATCCCAGAAAATTCATGATTTATTCGAGAAAAAAACTCTAACAATTAACAATTAAGAAGAGCAACTAATACAGTATGAACCTTCGATTCAAACATGGAAAGTCGGGGATAACCTCGAGAAATCAAAACCCAGCTCGACCCATTTCGTCATTCTGACCTTTTTCCAACGAAAGACCCTAACCCTATTAGGGTCCCCCACAATCTCTAATTGGGGTATGAAATCCATTTTTGGTAATGAGCGACTCTTATTACAAATGACTTTGAATTTCAGAAAATCCTTTTCTATTTTTAGAAATCACTTCATTTCTTGGTGTCAAAATAGGATAGAATCTATTAGAATATTCTAATATTTAGAATATTCTAGTATAAAAAATGGAGGATCTATTATCTTTTCTCGTTTTTTCCAAAAAATGATCTTGGAGATTGTGTAATGCTTACTCTTAAACTTTTCGTTTACACAGTAGTGATATTCTTTGTTTCTCTGTTCATCTTTGGATTTCTATCTAATGATCCAGGACGTAATCCTGGACGTGAAGAATAAAAAGGGTTTTCGTTTTCCTTGCTTGATTTCTTAGGATTTTTTTATCTATTCCACATGCTGAACTAGGAAAAAGAAAAAGGGGTTTGCCAAATTTGAAAGATAAATCAATCATCAATGGAAACGGAAAGAGAGGGATTCGAACCCTCGGTACGAATAGCTCGTACAACGGATTAGCAATCCGCCGCTTTAGTCCACTCAGCCATCTCTCCCAATTGAAAAAGGTAATAATTACTATGTTACATTACACATGAAGTAAGGATTGAAAAAAGTCTTTCTTTCTCTTTCTTTATTCTATAGATATGTACAACTTTTACCAGCAATTTCATTTAGATATAAGTAAGGGCTCGAAAGATCCAATAGACAAATCTAAAGAAAAATAAAGAAGACCCCGTTGCTTTGATTTTGTTCCTTTTATTCCCATAGCCTGGCCCGGTCAATACCTAGCCGGGCCTTTTTTTGTTCCAACGAATCCTAGCTAAAAGAATTTAGCTGATTTGAATTTGAAAACAAAAATGCTTGCTATTAAAGCAGCAATAAAAAGACGCGGGGCTATTTCCATTCTTTTTATATAAATGGATATAAATTATATAAAAGTCGCATTTCTTATTTTATAATTCCCTCTCCCTTTTTGAGTTACTTGACGACCTTACGGGAATAAAAAAAATGAAACTATGGGTTGTAAAATAATAATGAATGCATTTTTCTGTTATGATTTCAGTGGTTTTAACGAGCCATATCTATTAAAACCCCTCCAGCAAAAGAAAAGGTAGAGCTTGTTATTTAGTTATTTAAAAGAGCCCCCCTTTCTTTCCGCGGAATCTCATTAAATTGAAACCCCCCGCGAAAAACGTCGACACTCGCATTTTCATGATTCTTTTATGATCCTATCTTTATTACGCCCAATTCCTCTGTTCGACAAAAAGTTCATTTGTATATAATATTCTATTATAGTTATAGCGGGTATAGTTTAGTGGTAAAAGTGTGATTCGTTCTATGAATCCCCTTAAGAGTTAAGGGATCTTTCGGTTTGATTCATATTCCGATCAAAAACTTGATTTCTTAAAAAGGATTGAATCCTTTAC